AAATGTACTCCTATTAATGTGGATGTAGAATAGACCGAATTATTCGATTTGAATTGAAATTGTCAATTCGTCCATCATCCAAAACTAAACTTCTTAGACGAAAAAAGAAATTTTTTTTGGTCAAACCGCATAGTTTAGAGTTTGTTTGCTATGGGGCATGTCTTGTTTCTTGTTTAAAGATTCATACAACGGAACCTCACTTGCATTTATTTTGTATTTCGATTCCATTTAGATATGGTGTAGATATATGATGCTCTTACACAAAAAAAACTCTATTATTTTGTCTCGGTCTCCTCCTAAAAGGAGAATTAAATACAACAATAGTCTAAAAATAGTAGAGTATAAAAAAAAAAGAGTAAAAAAAGAATATAGTAAAGTAAAATAGTAGTATAATACTAATAATATCGTATTAGTATAACTAGAATTCTATATTCTATTCTTATTCTGTGTTTTTTTTATATTTTTTCAAATTTTCTTTTAAATTAGATATAAAGAAAATTTGAATTATATAATCTAAATTTGAAAAAAGAAAATAAATTAAATAAAGAAAAAATTCCAATTACAAATTACACTATTATTAATTTATTTTCTTTTTTCAAATCAAAACGAAAAAGATTTCAGTAGTCATATGAGAAAAGATGGCTAGAGATTTCTAGCATATTCTAATCGAAGTATTTCTTTTCATTAAAATCCAGGTAGAGAATAGAATCATTGCTTCTATTGATTCGATAAGAATACGTAAACATAACCTAATACACCGAACGATTATATTTTATCCCCTTTCCTTGTCCTAGATTTCATTTATATTTTTCTTATTTTATTGATTTAATCTATTGAGTTTCGAGGAACCTTTACATATAACAACCCATATCTTTTCTTTCTATACCAAAAAAATTCGAAATTTGTAATCTGTACTATACCCCGCGGCCCTTTCAGAAAGAAAAAGAATCGAGTACTAAATACTAAAGAAAAACCACGATTTAGGATGAACAAAAATACTTGTTATGGCAATAGTACTTAGTAAGAACAACGGATGGGTTAGGTTTCGCTACAAAAAAAGGTTGGGTTTGTTTTGGTGGAGCAAACTTACACTATACAATGAAGGATAACACAAAGGGATAGAATCGGTGGAATCATAAATGATCCACATAAGATACTTCTACTAGAAAGAATCATATATTGTCGAACAATTCGACAAACCAAATCCCTAAACCAACTCATAGAATATAGACAGGGGAAGGTTGATATATTAAAGACCAATTCATTATCTCTACATTACTCTGCATTATATTTGAAACAATCGATTTGTTTGTTCTTCGGTCTTGTATTAGTCGAAGTCGTGGGACTTCGACTAATACAAGACCGAAGAAAAGAATAGGTACTAGATCCGTGTAACTTAGGATTCTATTTGATTGGGTATACCAAAACAAAAGTATATCAGAAACTCTTTGATCATGGACAAGAAAAAATTCATATGTAATTCATCCATGAAGATTAAGGAAGAAGGATAGGCATTTTATCCGAGATTTTACAAATAGCGATTGGATCCGTTGGAATGTATTATTGTTTTTTTTCTGTTCCTATATATTAATATATGTATATGTATTATAATTAATATATAATAATGCTTTGATTTCTATGGACAAAGGAACTGGCCAGTCCATAAACAAGTACTAATGGAGAAATGAAAACTATACTAAAATTAAACAAAATTATAGAATGTCTATACAAAAATGTGTTAGGGCTATACGGACTCGAACCGTAGACCTTCTCGGTAAAACAGATCAAACTGATTACTATCGAAATGATTCGAACTGTTTCAAAGACCCAACATGCATTTTGTTGCATTGGGCTCTTTCATCAACTGATTGATGTAAAGATCAGTTAGTCCACCATATTTTTTCTTTACAGGAAGATAATAAGATGGTTCCATGTGCTCTGTGATTCATCATTTGTATTCTTATTTATGAGCAATACCAAAGTGTTTCAAAGAAGGGTTACCTTGACTTAGGTCTGTATCCGGCCTAGATCAATCTAAGTTAAATGGAGTCTCTATCGTTCCGCCGTAAGAATTAAATATGAATTATGAGACTTCATACACCTTAAAGTTCATAGGACGAAAAGAGGTTCTTGTGAGTTCCTTAATACTCATTAAGCCTAGCATTAAATGTACTGGGTATTTACCTTATCAAATAGCAAATCGATGGTGGGTTCCATTTGATTTGGCACCTGAATTCACACTCAAATCGGATCGAACCCAATATTTGTCAGGCTATTGTTCTCTTGTTCCCCCGAATCTCATGGAGTAAGACATCGATTTCTCAATAAAATCAATTATGTTCATTTCATAATAGGCTCCCTTGAAAAGCATTGGCGCACGTGTAAACGAGGTGCTCTACCTAACTGAGCTATAGCCCTTGTCATAGACATCTTAACATATAGATAATTTCTTGTCAAGATAGGATCCCGCATGATAGATCTCTGATCCGTTTAGTGTTTACTGTTAGCGGATTGGTATTGCTTAGAAAGAATATTCCACCTATAATTTCCGAGGCAATGGGCCCTTTTTCTGTGATGATAAATAACCTACTTAACTCAGTGGTTAGAGTATTGCTTTCATACGGCGGGAGTCATTGGTTCAAATCCAATAGTAGGTAGAACTTATTAGATACCCTTGACTCTGGTATCTAACAAGTTCTGTTTTTCTACCCATTTTCTTTTTTTCGTTGTATCATCTGGAATTGGTTGTCTTTAATTGGCAAAATCAAAATGGGATGTATAATAAAGAACTTCTTTATGATTATTTTGATTTGATATATTTTTGACTAATACGAAACAACATTCACGGCCTCTACTCGTGTCCTAGCTCGTCTGAGAGCGAGATTCGCCTCAATTTCTTGTCTCTTACCCTGAGCTTTACTCAAGTTAGCTTCCGCTATTTCAAGAGCTTGTTGAGCTTCTTGCGGATCAATGTCAGTACTGATCTCCGCGTCATTTCCTAAAATGGTGATCTCATTATTACTTATTCTAGCGAAACCGCCCATCAGGGCCACCGTTAACCATTGGTCATTGAGGCGTATTCTCAAAAGGCCTATATCCACCGCCGTGGCAATAGGGGCGTGGTTTGGTAATACGCCAATTTGGCCACTATTAGTAGATAAAATGATTTCTTTCACTTCTGAATCCCAAATAATTCGATTAGGGGTCAGTACACAAAGATTTAAGGTCATTTCTTCAATTTGCTCTCCCCTTCTAAGTTTATAGCTTTCGCAGTAGCTTCGTCGATGTTACCCACCAAATAAAAGGCCTGCTCGGGAAGACCGTCTAATTCCCCCGAAAGGATCAGTTGAAACCCCCTAATAGTTTCTGCGAGACCAACATATTTCCCCGGGGAACCGGTAAAGACTTCTGCCACGAAGAAGGGTTGTGATAAGAAACGCTCAATTTTTCGCGCTCTTGCTACAGTTAGACGATCGTCTTCCGATAATTCGTCCAACCCCAGGATGGCTATAATGTCCTGAAGTTCTTTGTAACGTTGTAAAGTTTGCTTAACTCTTTGCGCAGTCTCATAATGTTCCTCGCCAACGATCCGAGGTTGTAACATAGTGGATGTTGAATCTAAAGGATCCACTGCTGGATAAATACCTTTGGCAGCTAATCCTCTTGATAGTACGGTAGTCGCATCTAAATGTGCAAATGTCGTAGCAGGGGCGGGATCGGTCAAATCATCCGCAGGTACATAAACTGCTTGGATCGAAGTTATAGACCCCTCTTTGGTAGAAGTAATTCTTTCTTGCAAAGAACCCATTTCCGTACTAAGAGTGGGTTGATAACCCACTGCGGAAGGCATTCTTCCTAATAAGGCGGATACTTCTGATCCTGCTTGAACGAAACGAAAGATATTATCGATGAAGAGAAGCACGTCTTGTTCATTAACATCCCGGAAATATTCCGCCATGGTTAGTGCAGTCAAACCAACTCTCATACGAGCTCCTGGCGGTTCATTCATTTGACCATAGACTAGAGCTACTTTTGATTCTGCAATATTTTTTTCATTAATTACCCCGGATTCTTTCATTTCCATGTAGAGATCATTTCCTTCACGAGTACGTTCACCTACTCCGCCAAATACGGATACGCCCCCGTGAGCTTTGGCAATATTGTTGATCAATTCCATGATAAGTACTGTTTTACCCACGCCAGCTCCCCCAAATAATCCGATTTTTCCTCCACGGCGGTATGGAGCTAAAAGATCTACCACTTTAATCCCTGTTTCAAAGATTGATAATTTCGTATCTAACTGTATAAAGGCAGGCGCAGATCTATGAATAGGAGATGTTGTACGAGTATCTACCGGACCTAAATTATCAACAGGCTCCCCAAGAACATTGAAAATTCGACCGAGAGTAGCTCCGCCGACTGGAACACTTAGAGGAGCTCCCGTGTCAATCACTTCCATTCCTCTCGTCAAACCGTCTGTAGCGCTCATAGCTACAGCTCTAACTCGATTATTTCCTAATAATTGTTGTACCTCACAAGTTACATTAATTTGCTGACCAACAGTATCACGACCTTTAACGACCAAAGCGTTATAAATATTGGGCATCTTGCCTGGGGAAAAAACAACATCCAGTACTGGGCCAATAATTTGAGCAATACGCCCTAGGTTTTTTTCTTCAAGTGTGGAAACCGCAGGACCAGAAGTAGTAGGATTCCTTTTCATAATAAAGTGAAATATGTCGAAATTTTTTTTGAGTGGAATAGTACCGAATCGAAAATAAATGTCCGATAGCAAGTTGATCGGTTAATTCAATAAGAAATAAATGGGAATTAGCACTCGATTTTGTCGGTACCTCCCAACTAAATAAAATTCACTCATTTATTCATTTAATTAATGAGTAATGAGTCAATTTTCAAGTTCAACCAATTCTTTTTTCAAAAGATCAAGTAGATGAATAAGAATTGTGAGTAAGTGAAGCACGTTTTATTTCCCTATCCTA